GTATCCAACAAGAGCTTCCATTGAATGAATAATTGATCCGGATCCTAAAAACAACAAGGCTTTCGAATAAGCATGAGTAATCAAATGAAATAAAGCGGCTCGATAAGACCCCATACCTAGAGCTAACATCATATAACCCAATTGAGACATTGTAGAGTAGGCTAAACTTTTCTTAATATCTTTTTGAGCAAGAGCTAAAGTGGCTCCTAATAATACTGTTATTATACCTATAAAAGATATTAGATTCATTATGTATGGTATCGCTATGAAAAGTGGAAGAAGACGAGCTACAAGAAAAATTCCCGCTGCTACCATAGTAGCGGCGTGGATAAGAGCCGAAATAGGAGTAGGCCCCTCCATGGCATCAGGTAACCATACATGAAGGGGAAATTGTGCGGATTTAGCAACTGCGCCGCCAAATAATAGAAAGGCACACAAAGTAACAAATAAAAAGTTAACCTCCTTCTTATAAATCAAGTTATTGAATATTTCGAACAAATCCCGAAATTCGAAACTACCCGTTGTCCAATAAAGACCTAAGATTCCTAATAATAAACCAAAATCCCCTACACGATTAGTTACAAAGGCTTTTTGACAAGCACTTGCCGCACTAGGTCGTGTGAACCAAAACCCTATTAATAGATAAGAACACATCCCAACCAATTCCCAAAAAATATAAATTTGTATCAAATTCGAACTTGTAACTAATCCCAACATGGAAGTATTGAAAAAACTCATATAAGCAAAAAATCTCAAATATCCTTGATCATGAGACATATAATTGTCGCTATAAAAAAGAACCAGAATTCCAACTGTGGTGATTAATATTGACATAATAGAAGTAAGCGGATCAATAAAGTGTCCGAACTCGAAAGAAAAATCATTATTGATGGTCCAAGACCATATGTATTGATAGATAGAACTCCTATTTATTTGCTGAATAGATAGATCGACCGAAAAAATCATAACTATACTTAACAAAAAAATACTAGGAAAAGCCCAAATACGGCGAAGATTTTTTGTTGCCGTTGGAAAAAGTAGAAGTCCCACTCCTATTAACATAGGAACTGGAAGCGGGACGAAAGGTATGATCCAAGAATATTGATATGTATGTTCCATAAAAATAATAAATTTTTTATTCTTAATTAATTGTTTCTGATTCGCCGGTTCTTATCTCTTTTAAAAGGGATTACTAAAGTATTAAAAAAGCAACTGAAACTAAAATGGAATTTTCTGTTCGTAGTTAGTTTGAACCTTTCTCAACTACTTCAAAAATTTGCAAAGTGCAAAATAACGAATTATTTTATACTAAGTTTATACTAAGTAAGATTTTTAGGAAAACGTAGCAGCAAATTACAATTTCCATTATTATTCCCTATTACAAAAATTTATGGACATATATCAAGACTAAAAAATTGGAAAAAAAAAAGAAGTACTTTATTTTGATATCAATCATCGGATGTCCCATAACTTTGCCTAATAAAAAAAGAACTAGGTATTTTTGTTTGTTTATTCAGAATAATTAACGAGTTTCATTCGGGACTGATTGATTATGTTCTATTCTAATAAATGGCATTTAATAACCAATTACTAGAAAAGAAAAAGATTCAAGTTTTTTATTAGGTAGGTAAGGGTTCTTAAGCTTGTTCGATATGTATTTTTTATGTACAAATGTAACATCCCAAAAAGAGACAGAGATAGAAAGGTATCACAAATAACTCCGAAATACAAATTATTTTGCCTCAGATATTGTATGGAATAGGAATTGAAAAAAAAAAACGATTTGTTTTAAACAATAGATGTCTTTCACATCCAATTTTTGCAATGAATAACTTTTTATTTTTTGAATGGCAGTTCCAAAAAAACGTAGTTCTATATTAAAAAAACGTATTCGTAAAAATATTTGGAAAAAAGGGGGATATTGGGCAGCGCTGAAAGCTTTTTCGTTAGCAAAATCCCTTTCGACCGGGAATTCAAAAAGTTTTTTGTACGACAAATAATGAATAAAACGTTGGAATAATTGGAATCCGCATCCACCTAACTCCAAAAACGAGCCAATTTCGTTTCGAATTTAGATTCCATTTTTTAATATAGAATAGAAAAATAGAAGTAAAAAAAAATAGAAATAGAAAAAGTAAGTAATAAATAATGATTTCCAGTCCCTACTGTTTTGAACCAATGGATTTGGCTACTGAATTGGTACTTTTTTTTTTTATTTGAAAAAAAAAAAGAATAAAAATTTAGAGTTTTGCCTTTATTTGTATTTGAATATGCTTTTCATTCCCGGGATGGGGATTCTTAATTTCCCCATCACCCACCCACTTATAAATAAGACAATAATAAAGGTTTTGTTTTGTCTTTTCTTTTTTTTTTTCTTTTCTATTTCAATTTATGCTATAGAATAGCATAAATTGAAATCTTTAGACAAAAGCAATGAGTTGTTGAAACTAATTATTAATTATACTTGAGTTGTTGAAACTAATTATTAATTATACTTGAGTTGTTGAAACTAATTATTAATTATACTGTTTTTTTTAACTTTCTGAATCATCACTCCAAGTGAGAATGAGAAAAGCGTCTTTCGCCATTTCGGCGTATTTCTAATTTCTATACGAATAGTATGCAATTTATAAGTAATAAAAAAATCCTATGTTTGAAAGGGAGGATCAATCTAAAAATATCGATTTTTCGAATTCGGATTTAGAAATAAATTTTTGAAGTAGGACAATAGAAATCGAAATTCTTTTCTATAATATGTATAGCTCAATACCTAATTGGTTTGATAAACCCTAAGACAAATTCATACTGAAAAAAACCTAACGATTATCACAAGACAAAAGTTATGCAAATTAAATAATTTTTTTTTGAATTATTGGATATTATGCTTAAATTGTGATCGTGATCCATAAAAAAGAAAAAGAATATGTTATTGTTAAATTGTTAAGTTAAATAAAACTGAAACCTTAAATAACTAAATAAAACGATAAAAAAGAGATTGTTTCAATCTCTATTGAAACAAGTTTTTATTCATCAATTGAATGCTTCCTAAAAATAAAAAGGATTTCATTGAAACTTTCTCTTTCACTTTCAATCTCGACGATTAAATAAAAATAAGTTATTATTATTTCTAGCAAGCCGCTATGGTGAAATCGGTAGACACGCTGCTCTTAGGAAGCAGTGCTAGAGCATCTCGGTTCGAATCCGAGTGGCGGCATAACATCTTCTAATCTTCTAAAAGATATATAAAAGCCCTATAATGAATTGAATTTCCGATTTCCATTCCGTATACTCGAGAGACTTTCCCTTTTTACTTTTAATTTCATTTTTTATTTATGATATTTTCAACTTTAGAACATATATTAACTCATATATCATTTTCGGTCATTTCAATTGGAATTACAATTCATTTAATAACCTTATTAGTCGATGAAATCGTAGGACTATATGATTCATCAGAAAAGGGGATGATAGCTACCCTTTTCTGTCTAACAGGATTATTAGTAATTCGTTGGATTTATTCGGGGCATTTCCCATTAAGTGATTTATATGAATCATTAATCTTTCTGTCATGGAGTTTCTCCATTATTCATAGGATTTTAAAACATAAAAATCATTTAAGCGCAATAACCGCGCCAAGTGCTATTTTTACCCAAGGCTTTGCAACTTCGTGTTTGTTAACCAAAATGCATCAATCCGGAATATTAGTGCCCGCTCTACAAGTTCAGTGGTTAATGATGCACGTAAGTATGATGGTATTCGGCTATGCAGCTCTTTTATGCGGATCATTATTATCCACAGCTCTTCTAGTCATTACATTTCGAAAAGTGATAAGGATTTTTGGTAAAAGCAATAAATTATTAAATGGAACTGTAACTGAGTCATTTTCCTTCGGTGAAATACAATACATGAATGCAAAAACCAATGTTTTACTAAATACTTATTTTTTTTCTGCTAGAAATTATTACAGGTATCAATTGATTCACCAATTGGATCATTGGAGTTATCATATTATTAGTCTAGGATTTATCTTTTTAACCATAGGTATTCTTTCAGGCGCAGTATGGGCTAATGAGGCATGGGGATCATATTGGAATTGGGATCCAAAGGAAACTTGGGCATTTATTACTTGGACTATATTCGGGATTTATTTCCATACTCGAACAAATAAAAAATCGGAAGGTTTTAATTCCGCAATTGTGGCTTCTATGGGCTTTGTTATAATTTGGATATGTTATTTCGGGGTCAATCTATTAGGAATAGGGTTACATAGTTATGGTTCATTTAATTAACAATTCACATCTAATTGAATTGCAAATTGAAGAAAAGAAAGGGCCTGATGAAGACAAACATAGGACAGCGCATATATATAAACGAAACTGAGTGGAAACCGCCGAGAACCTTTTGAATCACTCCACTACTTGATTCAAAAGGTTCTCACAAACGCCAAAGGGGTTTGGTTACAATTCAAATTTATTTTTTCTTTTTTTATTCATGAAAATTCTCTATAAAAAAATTAGATAGAATAGCTTCGACCTTGTCCACCGATAGTGACAGAACGAAATCCGGATAAATACCAATACCAAGTACGGGTAGAAGAATAGAGATCAAAACAAATAATTCCCGTGGTCCAGAATCAAAAAAATAAGAGTTTACGCCATTAAATAGCTTGTACCCATAAAACATTTGCCGTAACATAGATAATGAATAAATAGGAGTTAATATCATTCCAATTGCCATTACAAAAGTAATCAGTATTTTTGCTATTAAAAAATATTTTTGGCTAGTAATTATTCCAAAAAAGACTATCAATTCCGCAACAAAACCACTCATGCCCGGTAATGCAAGGGAAGCCATTGATAAGATACTAAATAGCGTGAATATCTTTGGAATTGGTATAGCCAATCCGCCCATTTCGTCGAGATAACCATGACGTATTCTATCATAACTCGTTCCTGCTAAGAAAAAAAGTGCAGCGCTAATAAACCCATGAGAAATTATTTGTAAAATGGCTCCGCTGAGTCCTGTATCAGTTATCGAGCCAATTCCTATAATTATGAAACCCATATGGGATACAGAGGAATAGGCGATTCTTTTTTTTAAATTGCGTTGGCCAGGAGATGTTAAAGCTGCATAAATTATTTGCATTGTACCTACTATGATTAACCAGGGAGAAAATAGAGAATGCGCGTGCGGTAATAGTTCCATATTGATCCGAACCAAGCCATATGCTCCCATTTTTAATAAGATTCCGGCCAGAAGCATACAAGTACTGTAATGGGCCTCCCCATGGGTGTCTGGTAACCATGTATGTAAGGGTATAATCGGTGATTTGACAGCAAAAGCAATAAGAAATCCAATATAGAATAGTATTTCCAGTGCCACGGGATACGATCGATTAGCTAATATTTCCAAATTTAATGTTGGTTCATTGGAACCATATAAACCGATACCCAAAACTCCTATTAATAGAAAAACGGAACCTCCTGCAGTGTACAAAATAAACTTTGTAGCTGAATAAAGACGTTTCTTTCCACCCCATGCTGATAGAAGTAGATAAACAGGAATTAATTCTAATTCCCACATGATGAAAAAAAGTAAAAGGTCACGAGAAGCAAATGATCCTATTTGACCGCTATACATTGCTAACATCAGGAAATAGAATAATCGGGAATTCCGAGTAACTGGCCAAGCCGCTAACGTAGCTAAAGTGGTGATAAATCCCGTCAATAAAATGGGTCCTAGGGAAAGTCCATCTATTCCCAATCTCCAGTAAAAACCAAAAAAATTGATCCATTTATAATCCTCTGCAAGTTGTATTAATGGATCGTCCAATTCGAAATGATAACAGAAGGCATAGGTCGTTAGAAGGAGTTCTAGCACGCATATATATATAGTATACCCCCTAGTCACCTTATTTCCTCTATGAGGGAGAAAGAAAATGAAAAAACCCGTGGCTATCGGAAAAACTACAATTATTGTTAACCAAGGAAAAAAGTTCGTGGTAAAGGCAAGATACACTCGAACCAGACAAAACCGTGCTCGAAAAATAGAATATATATTCTTAATTTTTTTTTTTATTTTTCGAGTACGGGTTTTTGTCGGTAATCAGTAAGTAAAAAAAATGTATTCAAAATAGATTCAAGTGGGGTTTTGGGGAACGTATCAATATCAATAAGCTAGACCCATGCTTCGAGTTGTTTCATGCCATAAATAAACTCGAACACTCAGGAAATCCGTTGGACAGGCGGATTCACATCTCTTACAACCAACACAATCCTCCGTTCTTGGAGCAGAAGCAATTTGTTTAGCTTTACATCCGTCCCAAGGTATCATTTCTAATACATCTGTGGGACATGCTCGGACACATTGAGTACACCCTATACATGTATCATAAATCTTTACTGAATGTGACATTGAATCTATCAATTTCTGAATTCATAAATTTTCGATCTAGTAATTTTGGAAATGAATCATATATTGAAACACCAGATCAATCAACGATTTACCAGAATTTTGGAATCAATCCATTTCTGGATCAACTGATAAGAGGGAACAAAGATACTTTGATTTTTTACGTTTTCGCCAATATGATCGAGGTTAGGACGTATTATAGATGCTAATTCGAATTGATGAATATTCTGATTTTGAAATACTATTTTATTTATTCAACAAAGTCGATTGATTGATACGAATCGATTTTCTGTTACGATAAATTGACGAAACAATAGCTGATCCGATAGCTGCTTCAGCGGCTGCAATAGCTATAACAAAAATTGAGAAAATATCTCCTTTTAATTGCCTACTATCAAAAAAATCGGAAAATGTTACAAAATTTATATTAACCGCATTTAGTATAAGTTCAAGACACATCAGGGCACGGACAATATTTCGGCTCGTGATCAATCCATAGATACCAATAGAAAATAAATAAGCACTCAAAATAAGTACATGCTCGAGCATCATTGACCAACTCCGTACCAATTTCGATTCATTTCAATATGAACAATAAGTCAAGTGATTTGATTGCTTATAATCTAACAAGTATAGAACAAAAGAATATATTGCTAATAGATCGAATCAAAAAACTTCTATTTGATTTATACATGAAACAGTATTCAAATAGAATTGAAGGCAAATAGATGTGATAACACAGAAAAGTTGAATTTGGATTGCTGTTGCTAGTTATAAAGATTTTTTACTGACGAGCTACGGCAATTGCACCTATCAAAGCAACTAAAAGAATTATCGAAATGAGTTCAAATGGAAGAAAAAAGTCGGTTGATAAATGAATTCCAATTTGTTGACTATTACTTATCAAATCTTGCTCTATAATCTGGTTGGATCGTGTAGTCCAAATAATCCCGTACCACGACGTATCTAGAATAGTAGTGAGTAAGGACAAAAAAATACTTGTACAAACCAGAGAAGTAACTCCATCCCCAATAGTCCAAAGATTCAAATGAAAATCGTTGGAATAGTCTGAACCATTCATGAACATTACAGCAAATATGATTAAAACATTTACAGCTCCTACATAAATAAGGAGCTGTGCAGCAGCTACAAAAGGCGAATTTGATAGAATATAGAATAAGGATATACAAATAAGAACGAATCCCAATGAAAAGGCAGAATAAATCGGGTTGGTAAGTAATACCACTCCCAGACCTCCTAATATAAGACCCGATCCTAGAAAAACTAAAAGAAAATCATGTATTGGTCCAGCCAAATCCATTATATTAAAATAAGAGATAAATAAATCGAAATGTTTTTTCATGACCTTATTGAACCGACCAGGCAATTTTTTTTTTATGAGGCATTCCCGATTGAATTCAATTCAAATCTAATAGGTGTGAATTGATGTGGGTACAGTTATTGGATCAATTTCATTCTTTTCTTTATTGGAAATGGCAGTTGGAAATTGAAAGTCTATATTTCGAAAAAATTGTGGATATATTAACAGACTTTCAATACAAATGAATTTGTACTTCTCATAATCCAATCTCTAGTTGGGATTTGTACCAAACAAAGAGAAAGACCTTATTCCTTTATACCAACACGGAACCCTAGTAATTTCCAATAATAAAGAGATTTACCCGTTTTTTCTTTGAGACGAATTCAAAACTGTTCGAATTGTAAAATCGTCAATTACTGACATTGGTAAACGACCTAAAGCAATTTGATTGTAATTCAATTCGTGACGGTCGTAAGTAGCAAGTTCATATTCTTCAGTCATTGATAAACAATTTGTTGGACAATACTCAACGCAGTTACCACAAAAAATACAAATTCCGAAATCAATACTGTAATTAAGCAATCGTTTCTTTCGAATATCAGTTTCCAATTTCCAATCAACAACAGGCAGATCTATAGGACATACACGAACACATACTTCACAAGCAATACATTTATCAAATTCAAAATGGATTCGACCGCGGAAACGCTCTGATGTTATTAATTTTTCATAAGGATATTGAATAGTTACAGGGAAACGATTTGCTTGGGATAAGGTAATCATGAAACTTTGACCAATGTACCTTGCAGCTCGTACTGTTTGTTGACCGTAATTCATGAACCCAGTTACCATAGGGAACATATCGGGAATATCTATGAATAAATTTTTTCTTTCTCTTGTTTGAGGTAAGCCGTGAATATAGTATCTTTTTTTTTGTTTACAGTGAAAGGAGTTGGGAAGAGGTTGTTAATAATAAATTACCGAGAGAAATAGGTAAAAGAAATTTCCAGCCAAGATTTAATAATTGGTCCATTCTTAGTCTAGGTAAAGTCCATCTTGTTGTGATAGAAATGAACAAGAACAAATAAGTTTTAGCTAATGTAATAAAGATACCAATTGTCGTTCCAAAGATTCCATCCGCTTTATTTATTTCAAATAACTCAGGAACAAATATGTACGGAATTGAAAGATTCCAACCGCCCAAGTAAAGAACTGTTACAAATAATGAGGAAACTAATAAATTTAGATAGGAAGCAACGTAAAATAAACCAAATTTGATCCCCGAATATTCGGTTTGATAGCCTGCTACTAATTCTTCTTCTGCTTCTGGTAAATCAAAAGGTAATCTTTCGCATTCTGCTAGGGAAGAAATTAGAAAAACGATAAACCCTATAGGTTGACGCCACAAATTCCACCCCCAAAAACCATATTTTGATTGCGCCCCGACTATATCAACTGTACTTGAACTATTAGATAATCATAGTCGGTGATAACATTACTGTTCCCATCGCTATTCCAAAACCGTACATGAGATTTTCACCTCATACGGCTCCTCAGGGCCACAAATAAATGTAAGGACCGGGCAAGTATTCGTTATCTTGATATGGTTATAGCATAGATAGACTCGTGGAAGGTCCCCAATTATACCAATGGAATTCTGTCTGCTATAAGAATAAATCAAAAAGCATTTCTGAATTGATCTCATCCTTCAACTTTTTTGGGGTGAGTAATAACTTAATAAATCCTTCAATAAAATACTCTTTGTAGAAATATCTATTGATATTTCGAGCCATCATTTTATTTTCGATTACGAAAAAAAAATTAGACATTACATTAGTTCATGAATCATGACACAATTTTTCTTTCTATGAAGATAGGAAAGAAATAAGAAAAAAATCGCTTTTCTTTTTATTGTAATTTCTTTTTTTTCTATTTTTTTTGTTCCTCTTCTTCTTTCTGAGAAAAAGGGGGCCTCAAAAAAGTAAGGGATTATTTCGTTCCTGATAGTAATTTCTTTAATTGGGGGATAGGAGCATACTCTGAATCGGAATTGTGGGGAGTACTGCCTGATCATTTCTACCAACTTAAAGCCCCAATTAGTATTCTTTTTATGTTATGCAGACGTATCTTTTTCGTTAATTTACATAATCTCCATTACTAATTCTTTGTGTGTATTTTAGTGTTCCTTATTATCCACCCATTTTTTTTTTCAATCCCCCGTTCGTTAATATATGTATTGTAATACATTCAAACATATAGTGAAAACTCCATACGGTTGACTTTTGAGCCCGCTTCAAGCTAGGATGACCAATCAACTAATCTTGGGGTAAAGGGCATCTTCCACTTTTGTTTACTTTCACTTAACTCTTGTACATAGGAAATGAGACTCAATCTGCTTTTACTGCGAATTTAGAAGTTGTTTTCTTTCACTCATATATAACTATCTAATTTTTTTATTAACCTAAAGAATCAATAAATGAATAAAAAAAAAAAAAAATGCGGATATCCATTCAATTTCTTTTTTTTTTTTCTAGAAGGAAAAGAAAAGCTTCTATTTTAGCGAATCGCACGTAGAGATATTGATAAAACACATAAAGTTAATGGTATTTCATAACTAATCGATTGAGCAGCAGCTCGCAGACCACCTAAAAACGAATATTTATTATTTGATCCATATCCTGACATAAGAAGTCCAATAGGAGCAATACTTGAAACGGCAATCCATAAAAAAATACCAATATTGAGATCAGCTAAAACAAGGTGATAACTAAAAGGAATTACTGAATAACTTAGTAGAATTGATATGACTGCTATAGATGGTCCAATACTGAAGAAACGAGTATTTCCTCTAGCTGGAAGAAGATTCTCTTTGAAAAGTAGTTTTGTTCCATCTGCTAAAGCTTGAAGAATTCCGAAAGGGCTGGCGTATTCAGGGCCAATACGTTGTTGTATTCCTGCAGATATTTCTCTTTCTAACCACACAATTACTAGTACACCTATTGTGATTCCTAATACAAGAGTCAAAATAGGGGCAAACACCCGTATGGTCCCATAGAGCTCTTTTAAGGATTCCAATCGGGAAAAAGAATTAATATCTTGTACTTCTGTTGTATCAACTATCATTTCAACGATCAACTTCTCCCATAATGATATCTATACTACCTAGTATCGTCATAATATCCGCCAATTTCATTCTTTTAACTAACTGAGGAAGAATTTGCAAATTGATAAAACCCGGTGGGCGAATTTTCCATCGCCAAGGAAAACTACTTTGATCTCCTATCAGAAAAATTCCCAATTCTCCTTTTGGGGCTTCGACTCTCACATAAAGTTCTTGTTTCGGTAATTCAAAAGTAGGAGAAGGTTTTTTACTAATGAATCGATCTTCAAAATCATTCCATTCTGGATCGCTTTCTCTAGCAAAGCATCGGATTTCTAAATTCTCATAGGGCCCCCCCGGAATTCCTTCCAAAGCCTGTTGAATAATTTTTACCGATTCTGTCATTTCACCGATTCGGACTAAATAACGAGCTAATGAATCCCCTTCTTTTTGCCACTGGACTTCCCAATCAAATTCGTCGTAACACTCATAATGATCCACTTTACGAAGATCCCATTCTATTCCAGACGCTCGTAGCATTGGTCCTGATAAACCCCAATTTATTGCTTCTTCTCCACCAAAAATGCCTACTCCTTCAACTCGTTCTAAAAATACAGGGTTTCGTGTAATAAGTTTTTGATATTCAACAACCCCCGTTAAAAAATAATCACAGAAATCCAAACATTTCTCTATCCAGCCATGGGGTAAATCGGCCGCTATCCCTCCGATACGAAAATAATTATGCATCATTCTCATACCGGTGGCAGCTTCGAATAGATCATATACTAATTCTCTTTCTCTGAAAATATAGAAGAAGGGAGTCTGTGCACCAATATCTGCCATAAAAGGGCCGAGCCATAACAGATGAGAGGCTATACGACTCAACTCCAACATAATTACTCTGATATAGCTGGCCCTTTTAGGTACTTGAATATTTCCCAACTGTTCTGGTCCATTTACAGTTATTGCTTCTGTGAACATAGTAGCTAAATAATCCCAACGTGTTACATAAGGCAGATATTGTATAATTGTTCGGTTTTCCGCAATTTTTTCCATCCCTCTGTGTAAATAACCCAATATGGGTTCACAGTCAATAACATCTTCGCCATCGAGAGTAACGATGAGACGAAGAACACCATGCATTGATGGGTGGTGAGGTCCCATATTTACTCTCATAAGGTCCTTTCCTGTAGCTAGTATACTCATAGGTTTTTCCTCGATTCATTCTTACATGAATTGTTGAAAACAAAAAGAAGTTATCAAGATTCAAAATCTAATAAATCAAATAATTCCAAATTCTTTTTTCAAATTAACGATTTTTTGACTCCCGGATATTCAACTGACTAATTAATTCTTTATAACGTACTCCATTTTTCTTTGACAAATAAGAAAGTAGCCGTTGGCGTTTTTCCAGAACTTTCCGTAAACCCCTCTGAGATAAATAGTCTTTTCTGTGCAATTCCAAATGGGAAGTAAGTCTTTGTATCTTATTAGTGAAACTTAATACTTGAAATTCAACAGACCCACTGTTTTCTTTTTTTTTTTCTTGAAAAGTAACTGAGATGAATGAATTTTTTACCATAAAACGAAATCCTCTTTTCCCTTTCTTTTAATATGAAATTTACTGATCAGTAATAATAATGTTAGTCATTTGAATTGAATATACACAATCATCTTAAAGCCGTTATGAACTTCCGATAAAATCAATCAACAATCAATCCCATTTTCAATTTGATTAGGGATAAAAAAGGATGGTATATTTCTTCAAAAGAGAAAAAGCGAGACCTAAAAAAAAATTCTGTTAATTCATTTATAGATCTAACCAATCCGTATGTCCTTAAAGTGCTATCCTGTATCATAATGGAATGTAAGACAAGGCATGTGTCCATCTCTTTGTTTTCATATACCAGGTATGGTACGTATGGTACGCGATCGATAAGAAAAACGTACTAGTAACAAATTTGCAATCGTGGATACATATGTATCCTTATCATACTGAAACGACTGCCATTATTGGTATTAAACCAATAGCGATTCATACAAACTAAATCTTCTAATCGATAATTGGGCCAAAGAAAGAACTTTAATTTAATTAGTTTCTTTTTCTCTCTAGCAAGATCTTTGCTTTTATCCAAAACGTGACCCCCTTTTTTTACGTTATTACAAAATACGGAATTTCTCTGAATACCATTTTGATTCTTCCAATTGAAACAAATCAGAGTTCTCAATTCTCTACGACGGTTAGGGAATAAAATATTTTCAGGAACAAGCAAATCATAATTCTTTTTGTCTCTATTTCCAGTCATTCTTTGATGTCTTGCAATGGATTCATAATTTTTTTTTTTATGAACATAGCTTTTTTCTCGGTATCTTTTACTAATTTGGCGCTTATTCTTATGAACCAATGAAATACCTACGATTTGATATATAAAAAACTGTCCATCGTTTTTTACAGACAGACGAAGCGGTTCGATAATAAATATTCCCCCTTTCACCAATTCTGTAAGAGTGAAATCCTTATGAATCATCAAAATATCCAGACCCATTTCTCCCCCTTGAATAGAGGATATAGCAATTTCTCTTGGATTTATCAGTCGAAGCAGGAGACAATAGATCTTGATATTATTTATTATTCTTTGATTTAAAAAAGAATCCCATCTCAACTGAAAATGCAAATACTTTTTTAGGAAGAAATAAAGTTCTGCTTCTGTGTTGTTCTTGTATTGTTTTTTCGTTCTACGTTTTTTGATGTCTGATCCCGAAGAATTTGCTTCAACATCTTTTTCTTGGTTTGAGAGAACTGACCCAAGACTTACTTGGTTTTGTGCATCTGATCGAGGATTCCCTTGGTCTGGGGGTTCTTTTTCTTCTTTACTTCTATTGTATAATTCAAGAGAGTTTTTTTGATTCGATGATATAAAAAGGTCTTCCTTTTTCTTTCGAGTTATTTTTTTATTCCCATTTTCATTTCCATTAAAACGGAAAAGAAGTAATTTGATTGGTATGATCCACGGTTTTTTTTTATATGCATTAAAAAATAGCACTAATTCTCGGAAGAACCAAAGCTCCAGATTTGATATAGGACAACTTAGTATTGCTTCATTCATTCCCATCCAATCAAAAAAGAACTTTTTTTGATTGGATGGTTTAATTTCTTCATCTTCATGAATTGTAAGATAAAAAAGAACTTTCTTATTAATTTCATCAATTATTTGATACTTATCAGCCCCAATCTTAGTATTTTGATTCCTGTTGGTACCAATATCAACCCAGACTTCAATATCAACCTTATTTCTAAGACAAAAATCGAGAATTCTCCAATCCAAATATTTTCTATCCGAAAATTTATCCATATCCATAATATCATCTTCTTCTAGATAATTATTAATAGGGATACCTCCCAACATATCAAATAATTTGCCTTCCCTTATGTTGGAATTAGAAAAGATTTCTTCTTTATTATTTACTTGGAATAATGATTTATGAATATACGAGTCTTTCTTATCTTCATAATTAATAGATTTATATGATAAAAGATCATATCTATAGTGTTTTTTAAAATTATCTTTTTGATTCTGTAATGGATCCGCTTCAAAAAAATTTTGTTTGTCGGAATGAGTTAATCCATTTTTTTCATATGAACCCCTTTTGTTTAAATCTTTATTTTGAGCCATACTGTGTTGATTGGCTCTATTTCGCCATTTTTGTGGTACTAATATAGGCCATCTTATCCGAGATAAATCGGATTGATATAGATAATGCCCCTTTAACCAGTTTTTCCATTGATTCATTTCAAAATTCCAAAAAGATTCATGTCTTAATTCGTAATGAAATATTCCTTGTTTTTTAAAATAATCTTTTATTTCCTTCTTAAGAAAAAGGGATGTTCCGTCATATTGAAAGACAAATCTTAAATTAGAAAAGTGAATAAGTTGGGTTTGTGATAATTTGTAAAATACATATGCTTGTGATTGTGAGAAAAAAGAGAAATCATAAGAAATCTTTGAATTCTTATTACTAACCTTAGAAAGTGATTTTTTTATAGTCGAAATAAAGTGAATTCCATTTTTACTTGTTTTATTAATTCTTTCCTGATTTGTTTCATTATTGTGGATATTTTTCTCAATAATTTGGATTTTTTTTGGTGATTCAAAAAAAAAAATTGCAT